TTACCACTAAACTATACCCGCTACAATGCCATTATTATATACAAAAGGGCCTTTTGTCGAACAGGGGAATTGGGCGTAATCAAAGCAAGATAGGATCATAAAAAAATCATGAAAATTAGAGTGATAACGTTTTGCATGGGGGTTTTCAATTTTATGAGATTCGGAGAAGAGGGCTTATTTAAATAACTAAATACCAAGTTCTATCCTTTCTTTTGCTGTAAGAGTGTTGCTAGATACGGCTCACCAAAATCGCTCAAATCATAACATAAAAATGCATTGTGTAAGCTTTCATTTTCTTTATTCCAGAAAGGCAGTCAAGTAACTAAAAAAGAACGAAAAAATAATACGAAACGGTACTTTTATATAAGAAGTTATATTTTATATAATAAGTTATATAAAGTTATCTAGTAAGTATGTAAATAGTCCTTCTTCTTTTTGGTCTTGCTTTAATATATTAATATATATTGTAAGCATTTTTTTTTTCAAATCAGATAAATTTAGCTAGAATTCGCTGGAACAAAAAAGGGCCCGGCTGGGTAGTGACCGGGCCGGGCCGTGTAAAAAGGCCCCTCGAAGAAAATCAAAGCAAGGAGGTCCTCTTTCTTTATCTTTATATTTATTTTTCTTTGTATTAGATCTTTTGAGTCTTTACTTTATCTAAACGGAATTGATAATAAAAGTTTTACATATCTATATAATAAACATAAAGAAGGAGAAAGAAAGACTTTTTTGAATCCTTACGTCATGTGGAATGTAACATATTCATATATATAATTATCTTTTTCAATTGGGAGAGATGGCTGAGTGGACGAAAGCGGCGGATTGCTAATCCGTTGTACGAGTTATTCGTACCGAGGGTTCGAATCCCTCTCTTTCCGTTTTCTTTCAAATTTCGCAAACCCTTTTTCCTAGTTAAACGTGTGGAATAGATAAAAAAATACTAAAAAAATGAAAAAATCAAGCTAGAAAAACAAAAAAAAACCTTTTATTTTATTAGTTTTATTATTCTTCACGTCTAGGATTACGTCCTGGGTCATTAGATAGGAATCCAAAGATGAAGAGAGAAACAAAGAATATTACTACTGTGTAAACGAAAAGTTTGAGAGTAAGCATTACACAATCTCCAAGAGCATTTTTTGTATAAAAAAAAAAAAAAACAAGAAAAGAGAATAGATCGTCCGTTTTTATACCACATATTATATTCTATTTTGACACCAAGAAATGAAGTCCTTTCTAGAACTAGAAAATAATTGTAATCAATTCAAATTCATTTGAAATAAGAGTCTTTGATTCCCCAAAATGACTTTCATGCCCACAATTAGATAATTAGATATTGGTGGGGTGCCCTAACCCGATATAAAATATAAATAAGGCCTTTCACTGGAAAAAGGGTCAGAATGGGGAAATGGGGCGAGCCGGATTTGATTTATCGCGGCTATCCAATAATTTCAATGTTTGAATCGAAGGTTGATACTGTTAAAGACTTATTTGATCTTATCAATTGTTATAATTTTTTTCGAAGAAATCATGAATTTTCTAGGATAGTATTAAGTATTTTATCGAAAACTTACAGCAGCTTGCCAAACAAAGGCTAAAAGAAAAAAGAACACGGGTATGACCGGCATAACATCTACGATTGGATTCAAAAAAGCATAGGCCTCGGGCAATTTGGCGAAGAAAAGAGTACTCGTATAAAGGGCAGAATTAAGACAGATGCAGATCAAACTAAAGATATTAAGCATAACAGACATTTTGTTCTTGGAGATAATTGCAATTTGATTGAGTTCTTGCGATAAGGAAAAATGAAGAAAGTAAGGTAGACAAAAAAATCCTTCTTTTTCTTTCAATCTGCCCAATCAAAAATACTTCAATTCTCAAAGGAGAATAGAATAAATAATATTTTCATCTAATATTTTAATGGAATTATATGTAATGATCAATAAAGTCAGCCGAATTCTATAGCTACACGTGTCCAATTCCTAGCACGAACCTAGAATCTATATTATTTGATTAAGAAAATTTTGATCGAGATATTTGGATTACAGTTGACAAACATGAATAAATGTTTTATAATTTAAAATATAAAGAGATAGACTAGAGAATCTATATTATTTGATTAAGAAAATTTTGATCGAGATATTTGGATTACAGTTGACAAACATGAATAAATGTTTTATAATTTAAAATATAAAGAGATAGACTAGAGAATCTATATTATTTGATTAAGAAAAGTTTGATCGAGATATTTGGATTACAGTTGACAAACATGAATAAATGTTTTATAATGTAAAATAGAAAGAGATAGACTAGAAACGATATCTGTTATGTCAATGACATCAAAAGGATATTAAATGAATGGAACTGGGATATGGATGGAATATAATCAAAAAGATATTTTTGAGTGAATAAAACTCAAAACGGGGCGTGGCCGAGCCGGTAAGGCAACGGGCATTGATACCCAATGCGGAGGTTCGAGTCCTTCCGCCCCAATACATATCCATATCGGATAGAATGGATATGTCTTTTGTAAACAACTAAAACTCAAAATGGGGCGTAGCCGAGTGGTAAGGCAACGGGCTTTGGTCCCGGTAGTCGAAGGTTCGATCCCTTTCGTCCCAGGGCATATCCATTCTATCCGAATGGATATGTCTTTTGTAAACAACTAAAACTCAAAATGGGGCGTAGCCGAGTGGTAAGGCAACGGGATTTTGTCCCGGTAGTCGAAGGTTCGATCCCTTTCGTCCCAGGGCATATCCATTCTATCCGAATGGATATGTCTTTTGTAAACAACTAAAACTCAAAATGGGGCGTAGCCGAGTGGTAAGGCAACGGGATTTTGTCCCGGTAGTCGAAGGTTCGATCCCTTTCGTCCCAGGGCATATCCATTCTATCCGAATGGATATGTCTTTTGTAAACAGCGCTCTGCTTAAGAGTTTCATATTGGATAGAATATGAGTCTTCATTCTTTTCTGATTTTGAATGATTCTTTTCTGAATTATATCTCCGCTTTTCACAAATTTGAACTAAACCAAGTGCAAATTTCATGCAGATGTAATGGAATAGATTTGTGATCCGGGCAAGATGGGAGAACATAGATCACAATACAAGAGTTTGAATAAAAAAAATAGGGCGGACTTTTCATCATATGCTCAATCCCTTCATATTGAAGCAAGTTAGTTTTACGCCCCATATCTATTTGAATTTGGAATGATCCGTTTTTAATCGAAATGCGAAAGAAACTATCTTCCCTATCTCTTATTACCTATTATGTACCGACTGAACCAATGACTATTCATGATTCCATAATTGAATCAATTCCATGGGGGTAAAAAATTAGAGTAATGTTATGGTAAAACTTCGTTTAAAACGATGTGGTAGAAAGCAATGTGCGACTTATCGAATCGTTGCAATTGATGTTCGATCCCGAAGAGACGGAAGAGATCTTCGGAAAGTGGGTTTTTATGATCCGATAAAGAAGCAAACGTATTTAAATGTTCCTGCTATTCTATATTTCCTTGAAAGGGGTGCTCAGCCTACAGACACTGTTCGGGACATTTTAAAGAAGTCGGAGGTTTTTAAGGAACTTTGCCCCAATCAAATAAAATTTTTTAAAAATTAAGGAAATAAAAGGGGGGTAGTGATTCCGATATAACTTTGTAGAACTTTTCTATATTCTGTTTATAGATTGATTGAATAAATCCGAGATCCTTTTATACTTCTTCTTTATTCCCTTATCTAACCTTTTTTGTATCTATATAGTGCCAATCCAACACAAGTCCTTTTTTTAATATTATTTCAATTGAATTTGTTATGTTTTTCCATTGTATTTCTTAACCTTTATATTGACAACAACGCATTGAACAAATATAATTCATCTTGATAAGCAGATCTATTTATTTACGTCCCATAGGTTTGGTTTTTTACCTTATTCAAATAATGGGTTCGTTGGATGTGCTTTGATACAATCATTTTTGATTGAAAAAGTGAATAACAATAACATAAGGGATGATCTCTCAATTTTGGCATTTATTTCTCGTTTTTTCTTTTATCGGAAAATTTCTTGTATTTTCATCTGAGTTATTCCGTTTTATATTCGTAATCGATTAGAAAATGTGTTTTTATGGTTTGATTACCTCGTCTATTCATTTATTTTGATTCTGATTTACTTTATTCTATATTCTATATTCTATTTGGGTTGCTAACTCAACGGTAGAGTACTCGGCTTTTAAGTGCGACTAGGATCTTTTACACATTTGGATGAAGCGAGGGATTCATCCATACCATCGGTAAAGTTTGGAAGACCACGACTGATCCTGAAAGGGAATGAATGGAAAAAATAGCATGTCGTATCAATCAAGAGTTCTGATAATATTTGATTCTTTCCATATCGGTACAAAACTTTGTTTAACTTATTGGAAGGGAGCAAAATGTATTCAATTTCAAGTTGGGTCGAATGAATAAATGGATAGAGCCCTGTGGCTTCAATTAATTTAATTAAATTATAAGGAAAGAAAAAGCAACGAGCTCCCATTCTTAATTTGAATGATTACCCGATCTAATTAGACGTTAAAAATATATTAGTGCCTGATACGGGAAGGGCTTCTCCCCTGAGCGGATTCTTTATTTTTTAATGAATCCTAAATATTACCATTCTCCATTCCATAATGGAGATGTATGTGTATAAGAAACAGTATATTGATAAAAAAATTTCCAAAATCAAAAGAGCGATTGGGTTGAAAAAATAAAGGATTTCTAAACATCTTGTTATCCTAGAACGAATATAAAATACTTCAATTAAATGGAAAAAGAGAGGATAGAGAATCTGTTGATAAGTTTACCTATATCCGAGGTATCTATTCGTTTCTTACTATAAGTAAATACCTTGTTTTGACTATATCGCACTATGTATCATTTGATAACCCCCAAAATCCTCTACTTTTGGTTCAAATAGAATTTAAAATGGAGGAAGTTCAAAGCTCTTTAGAGCTCGATATATTTCAACAACACGACTTCTTATATCCACTTATCTTTCAGGAGTATATTTATGCACTTGCTCATGATCATGGTTTAAATAGATCCATTTTGTTGAAAAATGCAGGTTATGACAATAAATTCAGCTTTCTAATTGTGAAACGTTTAATTACTCGAATGTATGACCAGAATTCTTTGATTCTTTCTCCGAATGATTCTAAACAAAATCCATTTTTGGGACGCAACAAGAATTTTTATTTTCAAATGATCTCAGAGGGATTTTCGGTCATTATGGAAATTCCATTTTCTCTACGATTACTATCTTCCCTAGAAAAGCTCGAAAAGAAAGGGAAAGGGATAGTAAAATCCGATAATTTACGATCAATTCATTCAATATTTTCTTTTTTAGAGGACAAAATTTCACATTTAAATTATATATTAGATATACTAATACCTTACCCAATCCATCTAGAAATCTTGGTTCAAGCTCTTCGCTACTGGCTAAAAGATGCTTCGTCTTTGCATTTATTACGATTCTTTCTCCACGAGTTTCATAATTGGAATAGTCTTATTACTTCAAAGAAAGCCAGTCCTTCTTTTTCAGAAAGAAATCAAAGATTGTTCTTCTTCCTATATAATTCTCATGTATGTGAATATGAATCCGTCTTTGTCTTTCTCCGTAACCAATCTTCTCATTTACGATCAACATCTTCTAGAGCCCTTCTTGAACGAATATATTTCTATGGAAAAATAGAGCGTCTTGTAGAAGTCTTGGCCAGGGCTTTTCAAGCCAATGTATGGGTGTTCAAGGATTCTTTCATGCATTATGTTAGGTATCAAGGAAAAGCAATTCTCGCTTCAAAAGGTACGTTTCTTTTGATGAATAAATGGAAATATTACTTTGTAAATTTATGGCAATGTTATTTTTCCCTGTGGTCTCAACCAATAAGGATACATATAAACCAATTATCCAATCATTCCCTTGACTTTCTGGGTTATTTTTCAAGTGTGCGGCGAAAGACTTCAACGGTACGCAATCAAATGTTAGAAAATTCTTTTATAATCGATAATGCTATTAATAAGTTTGATACTATTGTTCCAATTAGTCCCCTGATTGGATCATTGGCTAAAGCCAAATTTTGTAATATAGTAGGGCAGCCTATTAGTAAGGCGGTTTGGGTCGATTTAGCAGATTCTGCTATTATTGACCGATTCGGGCGTATATCCAGAAATCTTTCTCATTATCATAGCGGATCCTCAAAAAAAAAGAGTTTGGCTCGAATAACGTATATACTTCAACTTTCTTGTGCTAGAACTTTAGCTCGTAAACACAAAAATACTGTACGAGCTTTTTTGAAAAGATTCGGCTCGGAATTATTAGAAGAATTCTTTACGGCGGAAGAACAAGTTCTTTCCTTGACCTTTCCAAGAGCTTCTTCTATTTCGCGGAGGTTATATAGAAAGAGGATTTGGTATTTGGATATTATTTGTATCAATGATTTGGCCAATCATGACTGATTCCTTATGAAACTGTGTAAATCTAAATTTGACTTAGAATCAATCTATTAAATATAAATAATGAAGAACTAACAAAATTTTTCCTTATTTATATTCTGAAATGTTGATGTCGTAAGGATTAAATCAATTGAGTATTCGACTTTTTTGTCTAATGAAGGAACTGAGTTTTCGATGTATACAGAGGGAAAGCCGTGTGCAATGAAAAATGCAAGCACGGCTTGGGGAGGGATTTTTACTTATTAAATTTTTACTAATTTAACCAGTAAATTCTCTACTCCATCCGACTAGTTCCGGGTTCGAATCCCGGGCAACCCATTGTCCGGAACAATTCCGCTCGTAGGAACAAAGAGAAGCAGATTTCTTCTATACTCGATAAGTACCCATACGCAATGGGAAGGTTGATTCCTTTTGCACAGTCGTATGATCAGTACGGCTCAACCGTGTTATTCTATTCCACCTCTTAGAAAGAAATTACATATAACAAGTTGATTAAAATTTCATGTTATTCCGTAACCGTAAATAGAATATAAATTCCATCATTGCTAGATCATCTATCTAATTCGATGAAGAATAAGCCAATAATGTAATGGGATTTTTCGATAAATGGGAAATTAAATAAAAATGCTCGGGAATCAAGATAGGGATAACAATCCTGATTGGATTTTATCACAGAAGTTGTTATTAAAGTACTTATACTCACGGATTAAGCAGGTTGTGGAGGCAGAGCAGGTTGTGGGGGAAGAAGTCGAAGAATTTCACGATAGGGAGGACAATCTAGAAAATAATTGGATTTTATCAGAGAGGTTTTTCCTAAAGTTATTATTCCCCTTTATTACGCAGTTTATGGAAGAAGACCTCGAAGACTTTTGTACTTGGGGGCACTGGGTTTGGAAACAGGGCGAGTTATTAAAAGACTGTCGGTCCTTAAAAATGGAAGAACAAGAGGTATCCTCCCTATCTAAACATCTAGATTATAGCTTTGCGCGTTTTATCGAAAACGCGCGAACAACCAAAACACGGAAACAATTTATGAGGCTACGTAAAAGCTTCGCTAATAATTAAAAAAAAATACTGGAAAATATTCAAATAAACTACCTCCTAAAAAAAACCCAATTAGCGTTATTAAATAAAGGTCGAATAGATCTAGCAACTCTATACTATTATTATTTAATTCTAAAAGAATTACATAAGGATCCTAATAAATTGTCGCCAGAAGAGGATAACCGACCCGTCTTTGAGGATAACCGACTCTTCTTTTTTGTTTTTCATATAATCAATTTATATATTTCACGAAAGTTATAAAATCTTAACTAATAAAATCTTATCCAAAAATTCAAACGATTGAATGAAATAATTGGATAAGATTTTATTAGTTAAGATTTTCTTAGAAATTGGATGCAGTTACTAATTCATGATTTGGCATGTACAAAATGAAAACTTCATTCTAGATTCTATAAGAATTTTTCTGAACGACTTTCATTTGCTTCTCTTCGATGGAAGTTTAAAAAAATAGAAAATATATCGTAGAAAGAATTACCCATGATATTTCATCGGTAATTCTTTCTTATTTTTAAGAAAAAAGAAAAATTAACTTAAAAATTTGAAAGAAATGGATTAAGATTCAGTTAGTAGATTGTGTCTCACGCATATACCTTTAAAAATTCATAAAAAAACAAAAAAACAAGAAAAACATGTTGATTATATCAAAATTTGGGGGCACCAAGACTTTTAATTCATTATGGGTAAGGATACTATTGCTGACATACTAACCTCTATACGAAATGCTGATATGGATAGAAAAAGAGTGGTTCGAATAGCATTTACTAATATCAGTGAAAGTATTGTTAAAATACTTTTACGAGAAGGTTTTCTCGAAAACGTGAGAAAACATCGAGAAAACGACAAATCTTTTTTGGTTTTAACCCTACGACATAGAAGGAATCGGAAAGGGCCTTATATAAAGAAAAAAATTTTAAATTTAAAACGGATCAGTCGACCCGGTCTACGAATCTATTCTAATTACCAACGAATTCCTAGAATTTTAGGCGGGATGGGGATTGTAATTCTTTCGACTTCTCGAGGTATAATGACAGACCGAGAGGCTCGATTAGAAAGAATAGGCGGAGAAAGTTTGTGTTATATATGGTAATCCTTCTACATTGTGTCTCATCTACGACCTCATCTTATATAAAAAGTAGGATATAGAATTTCTTTATTCTCCTTTCATATTGATAAAAGACAATATTTTAAAAACAATAAAACCCTACTTACGTTTCCCTATTAAAGTCAAAATAATTTCTTTTTTTTTTAATTTTATGCCCGTTGGTTTTAATTTTATGCCCGTTGGTGTTAAAAGGGTGGTTTATATTATTTCTGTTCCATCCTTCTTACATTTCTATATGAAATTGGCTTTAAGTTATTTTTTTTTCGTTCATTTTATGCGTGCCAGTAAATTTATTTTTTGGCCATACTCATTAGAATATCTCCCAAAAGTGGTCTTCTATTCACATAAATTGCTCCAAACCACTTTCAAGACGAAAATGCTCGAAGCTGAAACTAGCTTTATGGAAAAGGAACATCTCTCACTCTCCTACAACAGTAAGCCCCCCTTATTGGGCGAAATAATATCCCAGTCCGGCCTCGAGAAGAGGGCTATCGCTTTAGAGGACTATCGGGAGTTAGATAGACGTCGCAAGAAAATAGCTTCACTGAAAGATAGAGTGAACGCAATTGAGAGTCAACTCTCTTTCTTTTCGGATAAAGCGCACCAAAATCGAAATGCCATACGGGCCTTATTGCATGAAGGTAACTTGATAGAAAATGCTTTAAAAGAGCAATTTTCGATTTATGCAGATAAATGTAAAACTAATTCTAAAAAAATAGAATTAGAAATAACATTTATGGTTCAGGTAAAACAAACTGAACACAAAATACGGAAAAGTCTCAATACCGCTGTGGAAAAGTATGCGCGGCATACGAATGGGGGACAAAAAAGAAATATACTTGGTGTCAATTTTTTTCTATATTATTCATTAGAATATATTTCAAAATTATTCTACTATGACATTAAATTGCTTATAAATGGAATAAAAATAAAAAAAGTATCATTTTACTTGCAATTTCTACAAAAAGAAAAAAACTCAGTCGTAGCTGAAGAAGCTAAATTCAGATCTGAAGGCTTATCCTACGAAAGCGCCAGAAAGAACTTGTTAGAAAAATATGACGATCAAGGGGCAGCTAAACTCCAAAGGGAGTATGACGGGCAAAGCTTTTCAAGGCAAGAAAGAGAATTTTCTATTAAAAAGAAATTATCTGTCCTTGAGGATAAATTGCTAATAAATACAAAAAAAGCTTCCTCATTATTAGAGGAACAGAATTTTTTGGAAAATGCTTTAGACGATCTAATTTATATATATCAAGATCGATTTAAAAAAAATACTTTGGAAAAACGAACTTTTTCATGGTTAAACCAAACCGAGTTTAAAATACGGCAAAGTATGTACATAGCTATGGATGGGGGAGCATGGGACAAAAAATAAATCCACTTGGTTTCAGACTTGGTACAACCCAAAGTCATCATTCCCGTTGGTTTGCACAACCAAAAAATTATTCTCAAAATCTACAAGAAGATGAAAAACTAAGAGATTATATCAAGAATTATGTACAAAAAAAGTTTAAAATATCCTCCATCGTCGAGGGAATTACACGTATAGAGATTAAAAAAGAATTCTATATAACCTACATACTCAACATTAAAATATATACGGCATCTAGAACATTATTCAAGGAAAATGGACCGCAAGAACTCAAAGAATTACGGATGAATCTAGAAAAAGACTTTTATTGTGTGAACCGAAAAATTAAACTTGCTATCATAAGAATTACAGAGCCTTATAGACATCCTAATATTGTTGCAGAATTTATAGTCTACCAATTAAAGAGTAGAGTTCCATATCGAAAAGCAATGAGAATGGCGGTTGAATTAACTGAAAAAGCAAATACAAAAGGAGTTCGAGTACAACTTGCAGGACGTCTTGGCGGAAAAGATATTGCGCGGGTTGACTGGATCCAAAAAGGTAGGCTTCCCCTACAAACCATTCAAGCTAAAATTGATTATTGTTCCTATACAGTCCGAACTATCCTGGGGGTATTAGGCATCAAAATTTGGATATTTATAGATGGAGAATAATAAACCTTGACTTGGCCTTCCCCTATATTCGGTGATGGAATAAAAAACGAGAAACCCATTTCTTCTTTTTCTGTTGAATCAAAAAAACCAAAATAAAAAATTCGAATTCTTAATTCTATAGGGTTGAATAAAAATTCAATTGAACGTTTGATATCATTGCTATGCTTAGTGTGTGACTCGTTGGTTTTTTTAGGGTTTGTATAAAAAATCAGCCCCATAGTATAAACTAATAACTATATAAATAATAACCAACTCATCACTTCGCATTATCTGGATTCAAAGAACCAGTCAAGATATGACAGATCCGTCATATCCTTGTAGCAACTGAAATCTTTTTATATAAACAAAAACAAAAAAATCTTATTCTAAGTGGTGAATCGAAATAGAGAAAAGAAAATAAGGGTGTGGATAAATGGAAGGGTGAGAGAAAGAAAGAAAAAGAATATTGCTGATATCTAATTCCAATATGTAATATGTAAGGTCTATGAGTCATCTCATAAAAAAGTGCACTGTAATAAAGCATCAATACGGATTCATCCATAATAAAACGAATCTGTCCATAGAACAAAACAAAAAAAAATCAAGAGCTTCGAGCCAATAAAGACTGAGAAGATTGACTCAAGAACAAATTTCATTACGAGCTCCATTGCAGAATTCAGACCTAACCATAAAGTAAGAAGCGATGGGAACGACGGAACCTGTGGATCTAAAAGATTCTATTGAAAACGAATTCTAACGATTCATTGATCTGGATGGCGGAACGGACCAGAGACCAATTCATCAGACCAATTCATCTATTCGAAAAAGTTATGAACTATTGCTACAACCGAAATATAAATTGAATTGAAAGAGTAAATATTCGCCCGCGAAAACTTTATTTTCTTGGATTGCTAAATTTGGGTCAATTAAATATGATAATACGGTTAAATTAAAGGGTAAAACAAAAAAAAGATTCATTTTAACATTATCAAAACCAATACAAGATTTTAAATATATATATAAATAACTAATAGATTTGATATAGATTAGATGAAATCCATACTTCGGTGTATTACTTATATTTATTAAATACATGTATATCTTAATTCAAATTATATTCTATCTGAATTTCATTAAAATTCAATATTTTTGAATCCCTTTATTCGCGAGGAGCCGGATGAGAAGAAACTCTCACGTCCGGTTCTGTAGTAGAGATGGAATTCAAACCCAACCATCAACTATAACCCCAAAAGAACCAGATTCCGTACACAACATAGAGGAAGAATGAAGGGAATATCTTATCGAGGTAATCATATTTGTTTCGGTAAATATGCTCTTCAGGCACTTGAACCCGCTTGGATCACATCTAGACAAATAGAAGCAGGTCGACGGGCAATGACACGAAATGCGCGCCGCGGTGGAAAGATATGGGTACGCGTTTTTCCAGACAAACCGGTTACAGTCAGAACCGCAGAAACACGTATGGGTTCGGGTAAAGGAGATCCTAAATATTGGGTAGCTGTTGTTAAACCAGGTCGAATACTTTATGAAATCGGTGGAGTAACAGAAAATATAGCCAGAAGGGCTATTTCAATAGCAGCGTCCAAAATGCCTATACGAACTCAATTCATTCTTTCGGGATAAAATTTTAAAATGCAAAAGCAAAAGAAATAGGTTTTGTGGAGAAAAAAATAATCGCAGGTGCAGGTTTAGTTTTTTAGACAAACAATATTTCTTTTTTCTTCGCCCTTTACTTTGCATTTTAAAGAACAAATATTTAAAGAACAAAAAAAAAAATGATATGATTCAGCCTCAGACCTATTTGAATGTAGCGGATAACAGCGGGGCTCGAGAATTGATGTGTATTCGAGTCATAGGAGCTAGCAATCGTCGATATGCTCATATTGGTGACGTTATTGTTGCTGTGATCAAAGAAGCAGTTCCAAAAATGTCGCTAGAAAGATCAGAAGTGGTCAGAGCTGTAATTGTACGGACTTGTAAAGAACTCAAACGCAACGACGGTATGATAATACGATATGATGACAATGCTGCAGTTGTCATTGATCAAGAGGGAAATCCAAAAGGAACTCGAGTTTTTGGTGCGATTGCAGAGGAATTGAGACAGTTCAACTTTACTAAAATAGTTTCATTATCTCCCGAAGTATTATAAAATGAGACCATAATATGGTTAAGGTGATATTTATGACCATTTTTTTTATTTCAAATCGACTTGTTTGAGGCCAAGAAATGCCCCTTATATTGGTTGCCAGATGGCACTGAAACAGGGCTACAACGCGAGCCCGACACCGGGCTATATTGTTTGGAGCGGTATAGTTGCAAAGTGTATCAAGCATCACTTCGCAACAAGGCATTTTTGGTCGGGAAAATGGAAGGGGGAAAGTGCCTAGAGGCAGATCTCAAAGATCCGCAGCGAAAGACCCCAGAGTTTTTGGAAAAATACCAAAACTTAATTACATAGTCAAGATTACCAGTTTTTAGAAGGCTGCGGAAGGCAATCAAAGAAAGGCCTAAACAACTTCCTGATCTAGATCCGCGGTTCGAGAGTGATTCTGCTTGTATTCATCGCTGCCCCTTGGTTGATGAGGATATTTTGATTTTTATAGATTTTCTCCACTTTGACACAGAGCGTGGGTACTGTGTGGGGGCTCGGGAATGCTTGAAAGAGCGTGGTTCTGAATTTTTTATAACTGCATTTTTTAGGAGTAATCTGGTTAGGATCGATCTAAACCATCCCATTATGCATATGATTCAACATGCCAACTATTAAACAACTTATTAGAAATACAAGACAGCCAATCAGAAATGTCAAAAAATCCCCCGCTCTTAAGAGATGCCCTCAACGTCGAGGAACGTGTACTAGGTTGTATGTGCGACTCGTTCAGATCATGAGCTAGAACAAAGGAAAGAGGATAATTTTCCAGTATCAAAGATCAGTACCGGTGAATAGGATAGAATGGAAAAATGAACTCCATTTATTATCTAAAAATAAGAAAATTGATCGTATGCCTTTCATTGTGTATGAAATTTATGGTTTCCATTGGTGTAAATCCAATCACCTCAATTTAAGAATTCTCCATTGGTAGCAAATGGTTGCCCATTAAGCGGAGGAAATCTTGGTTAAAATTTAAAAAACAGAAAGATTAGGCCGCCCTCTTGCAAGAACGGACTAACAGGGTCAGCTACCCAGCCAACCCTCATAATTAAATACCGTTACTGGATAGGTAGATCTCGTTGTGAAAGACCTAGTTACTGGATAATTCATGGGTAGAGCCAAAGAATGTGAACTATACAAGTTACCAATAACATTGATTAAATGAAGTTAAAGGCTCCGGTGTATAGAGAAGACCTCACCGTTTAAGAAGTAACCATAGAAACGATGGAATCCACTATTTCTTTATAATTTCTATTTCTTATTATATTTTTAATACCTAGTAGAATACAATTTCGGATTTCGGGGTGAAATGCCTAGAAAAAGAAAAAATCGTGGTCGGGAAGGTTATAGTAGCCAAAGCCGTTGGAATTTTGAGTTTATACATTGGAAAAACCGTTTTGTTATTAATAGACTAGGAAGGGTTAAGAGCCGTACATCGGGGCGTTTCATTGATGAACAAAAATTTATTGGATCATTTGGCACGGTATATTAAGATGTTACAAAAGAGTACTTGGGGTAAATTTTTGTCATATTCGTTACAATTTTTAAGCAAATTAATAATATCTTCATATAAATTACTTCAAATCTTTTTCAAAGCGAGAATGCTTATCTATGAAAATCACTTTCTAGCAAAGGAAGAGCTTATATTAGAGAAAAAGCTCTTAGTACAGGCTAGGAAGATCGTAGTGTTGGACAAACTGATAGGCAAAAATTCCAAAATCTATTGTCACAACTGGGTTTTGTTAGATCTACTTCGCCAGAGAGTATTATTAATTTCAGAAAGAATGGATGCGATTATCAGGCAAATCTCTTTCATTTCGGATAAACAACAACTAAATCAAAACCTACGCTATTCCTTAATGCTTGAGTCTTACTTGATAGAAAGTGATATAGTAAAACAGTTTTCCATCTATGTAGATAAATGTCATGATAATTTTTTATCATTATCATTGATGGTATGGTTAAAGCGCCGAGCATGCAGAATACGTGCATACCTGTATACCCCTATAGATAGGTATGCGCAGTATAGGACTATGGTCCAAAAGCGAAATCTTGTTGGTTTCAAATTTTGGATATATTCATTATACTGTCTAGTTAAATTATTCTTCTAATCTGACCTTAAAGTTAGAATAAATGGAATAAAATTTCAACGAGTATTATCTGCATGGAAATTTATAAAAAAGGAAAAGAACTCAGTCGTAGCCGGGGTAGCTAAACTCCAAAGGGAGTATGACAGGCAAATATTTTCAATTTAGTCTCAAGGAAAGAGAATTTTCTATAAAAAAGAAATTCTCTTTCCTTGAGACTAAATTGAAAATAAATAAAAAAAAGCTTCCTCATTATTAGAGGAACGTTACTTTATAGAAAATGCTATAGAACAGGCATTTTGTATATATGAGGATCTGTTTAGACAAAATGATTTAAAAAGAAAACCCGTTGACTGGTTAAACCAAACGGAACGGCGAATACGGAAAATTAGACTCGGTATATGAATGGGGACAAAAAAGAAATCCACTTGGTTTCAGACTTGGTACAACCCAAAGTCATCATTCCCTTTGGTTTGCACAATCAAAAAATTATTCTCAAAATCTACAAGAAGATGAAAAACTAAGAGATTATATCAAGAATTCTGTACAAAAAAAGTTGAAAATATCCTCTCAAAATTGAAATAAGTCCTTATGATTCAACTAAAGGCCGTATAGTTTATCGACTTGACAAAAAACCAGATTCAAAAAATTAGGTATTTTTTCAACTTTAACATTCAATACGATTCGAGATGAAAAATTTCAAGAAACTTATTTTCTTCCAAGAAGTAGATTCAGAATTAAGGTTAAGGGCCGGCAAATATGAAAATAAGAGCCTCTGTTCGTAAAATTTGTGAAAAATGTCGATTAATACGCCGGCAGGGCCGAATTATAGTAATTTGTTCCAACCCAAGACATAAACAAAGACAAGGATAATCAGACTTGGTAAAAGACCCGATATTCAAATATTTTTTGACATGAAATGGATATATCCATATATCTCTGACTCATATTTATGAGATGATAAAATATGGCAAAAGCTATACTGAAATTTGTTTCACGTAGGAAGCGACGTATTAGTTCACGTAAGAGTAGACGTAGAATACCAAAAGGGGTTATTCATGTTCAAGCAGGTTTTAATAATACCATTGTGACTGTTACAGATGTATCGGGTCAAGTGGTTTCTTCGTCCTCTGCCGGTAATTGCGGCTTCCGGGGTCCACGAAAAGGGACGCCATTTGCTGCTGAAACCGCAGCAGTAGACGCTATTCGTACAGTAGTGATGAAACAAGCAGCAGTCATGATAAAAGGTCCCGGTATCGGAAGAGACGCAGCATTACGAGCTATTCGCGCCAGTGGTATACGATTAACTTTTGTCCGGGATGTAACTCCTTTGCCACATAATGGCTGTAGACCTCCGAAAAAAAGACGTGTGTAGAAATAAAAATTGAAGAGATTTCAAGAGCAAGAAAAACAAGAGAAAGAAATGATTCAATGATCTGATCAAAGAATATTATGGGGTTTCGAGATAAAGAAACAGTATGTACTCGGACACTACAGTGGAAGTGTGTTGAATCAAGAGCAGACAGTAAACGTCTTTATTATGGACGCTTTATTCTGTCTCCACTTATGATAGGTCAAGCTGACACAATAGGCATTGCGATGCGACGAGCTTTGCTTGGAGAAATAGAAGGAACGTGTATCACACGCGCAAAATCTGAGAAAATACCACATGAATATTCTACCATAGTGGGTATTCAAGAATCAGTACATGAAATTTTAATGAATTTGAAAGAAATTGTATTGAGAAGTAATCTATATGGAACTTGTAACGCGGCCATTTGTGTCAGGGGCCCCGCATATATAACCGCTCAAGATATCATCTCACCGCCTTGTGTAGAAATCATTGATAAGACACAGCATATAGCTAGCTTGACGGAACCAATTGAGTTGTGTATTGGATTACAAATCGAGCGGAATCGCGGATATCTTATAAAAACACCAAATAACTTTCAAGATGGAAGTTATCCTATAGATGCTGTATTCATGCCTGTTCGAAATGTCAATTATAGTATTCATTCTTTTGGAACTCCAAATGGGAAACAAGAGATACTCTTTCTTGAAATATGGACAAATGGAAGTTTAACTCCCAAAGAAGCACTTTATGAAGCCTCCCGTAATTTGATTGATTTATTTATTCCCTTTTTACATACAGAAGAAGAAAACTTACATTTAGAGGACAATCAACATATGGTTCCCTTACGTCCCTCTACTCTTCGTGAAAAATTGGTTAAACAGGCAAAAAACACAAAAAAAATAGCATTGAAAGAAATTTTTATTGACCAATCAGAATTGCCACCCAGGGTCTATAATTGCCTCAAAAGGTCTAATATATATACATTATTAGATCTTTTGAATAACAGCGAAGAAGATCTTATGAAAATGGAACACTTTCGCATAGAAGATGTAAAACGGATATTAGACATTCTAAAAAAGCATTTCGGGATTGATTTACCGAAAAAGAAGTTTTAAATCCAATGAATTTATTTCAACTGATTTTTAGAAAAAGTACGAAAATATACCAATAACATTGATTAAATGAAGTTAAAGGCTCCGGTGTATAGAGAAGACCTCACCGTTTAAGAAGTAACCATAGAAACGATGGAATCCACTATTTCTTTATAATTTCTATTTCTTATTATATTTTTAATACCTAGTAGAATACAATTTCGGATTTCGGGGTGAAATGCCTAGAAAAAGAAAAAATCGTGGTCGGGAAGGTTATAGTAGCCAAAGCCGTTGGAATTTTGAGTTTATACATTGGAAAAACCGTTTTGTTATTAATAGACTAGGAAGGGGGAAAAAGAATAACTGCAAGAAAGGAAATAAATTAGTTATTCGGCACAATTTCATTTATGTGTATTCAATGACCAGAATTAGACGGGGATATATAGCTCGGAGACGTAGAATAAAAAAGCGTTTATTTGTATCAAGCTTTAGGGGAGGTCTTTCAAAGCGTACTCGAAGTATTACTCAACAAGAAAGAAGAGCTTTGGCTTCGTCTCATCGGGATAGGGATAGGCAAAAGATAAATTTTCGTCGTTTATGGATCACTCGAATAAATTCAGTAATTCGCGAGGGGTGGGTATCCTATAGTTATAGTTATAGTAGATTAATCCACGATCTATACAAGAGCGAGTTGCTTCTTAATCGTAAAATACTTGCCCAAATAGCTATAGCAAATAAAAATTGTCTTTATTTGATTTCCAATGAGAGCATAAAAGAAGTAAATTGGTTGGAAGGAATCTGCCGGAGTAATTTAAATGGAGTTCCCCGGAGAATGAACTCCGGGAGAGTAAAAATGAATAAAAAAAGTAGTCAAAAGAAATATGAATCAACACAGTCGATAAAAACTTTTTAGTTTGACTTCTTACCCGATTTTTTATTTGTTTTTGTCTTACGACACGATAATCAAATCCGGATTGTCAGATTTTTCGAACAAAGCATCAATCTGCGTTTGAGTTCGGGTGTGAATTTTGATTCAAGTGAAGAAAGAGTAAGCCTATTTTTTTGTCTCTCGCAGTCGCCTTATATTTCTTTTCGTCTCTCACAGTCGACTTCTATTTTTTTCCGTCTGACTTATATTTCTTTCCGCCTTTCTTATATTTCTTTTTGGCTATCGCGGTCGACTTGTTTTTTTTTAATTGCTCCTCATTATTAACAAAAGGTAACAAAGCTAAAATACGAGCTTGTTTTATAGCAATAGTAATTAATCGTTGTTGTTTCAAAGTCACTCTATTTAATCGTCTAGGTAATATTTTTCCTCGCTCACTAATAAATCGACTAATTAAACTCATGTTTCTATAATCAATTCGATCCCCCGGTTGGATCAGGGGCAAACGCCTACGAAAAGATTGCTTGGGTTTAAAAGGTCGCTTGTATTTAAGAAAAGGTTGCTTGGATTTAAGAAAAGGTTGCTTGGATTTAAGAAAAGGTCGCTTGGATTTATCCATGGTTTGTTTAGTTTATTCCTTTAAACCGAAAATCCTATTTTGGTTGGATCTCTAAAATGAATTAGAATCCATAAAAATAAATAGGATTTGGTTTGTTTCTATTTAAATTATCTTATATATATAATTAGAATGTCATTTTTCCCCATCCTGTGTAGGGTGCAAGTGCTCGTTCGAGCTATTTCGTTATCTCCCCGTGAATTGTATGTTTGTAACAATATGGACAGAATTTTCTCAATTCCAACCGATTAGGCGTGTTATGCCGGTTCTTTTGAGTAATATATCTGGAAATCCCTGTTGATACCTTATTAACACCCTTTCGAACACAAGTAGTACATTCCAAAATAACCGTTATTCGGATATCCTTACCCTTGGCCATGAACCTCCTTTGGATTTTTAATTTACTCAACCCTTCTCCTTTCGAGCCGAAACGAAGAAGAAGAAAGGAAAAAAATAGAAGTTACTAACTTGAAATCAAATTATGAAAAATTTTGCTGCAATCAATCTATTAAAATACGATACAAAGATTTCTAAACGATATTTAAAATCACAATATTTCAAATCCCAGTACAGTATTTCGTTTAAATATCTTGTATAATACTCTTCCCTAGACCCACATTTTATATTCTACTTCCATTCTTCTATTATTATATTATAATAGAATTCGAATTTGAACCCGAGTCCCACAGCCGTTGAATCCACTTTTATTCTTTCTCTTTCCTCCCTTATTCTAAAAATAAGAAAAAAAAGAGAAATAGAAGGGGAGACTGATTAGTGACAGGTATTTAATTGTATCTCTAATCTTCTTTATTGCTTCCCACGTCAATAACTAGAATGAAAAAAAGGGGAATGTCAACGCATCCGGGAAAAAACGATTAATCTCTATCAATAGACCTGCTAAAGACCCGAACCATAGAGTACTTAGTACCGGTGCCACGGAAAGATATGTTTTTAGATCTCGCATTGAAAAAACCCCTTCATTTTTTTGAAATACAAAATGATAATACATATATGATCAGATGCATATGTAGTTAAGGACCACTTATAATTGTACTATAATTGTACACGGAATCGCTAATTCAAATTGAAATGTACAATGATCCAGTAAATTTTTATTAAAACATAACATAAAAACG